TCCTTTTTCACGTCTATGAGGAGACGAGTTATTATTTGTGGTTATAATGCTAAAATATCAAGTCGGCTCATTGATCGTTACTGGCCTGTTGAATCTTCTATTTTCCTATTCACCACTTCTTTTCTGTGATTTGTGATTTTCTTTGTGTCTACTCTAGATTTACTCTTCTTTTTTTGATAGGAATTCTCTTGTTAAGAACCTATTAATCGATTGAAACCTCAGATTCATACTAGAACCACGACGATTAATTAAAAGTACAAAATAAGTCCAAAGATTCTATGAGTAAGAACCATTAGATGATCATTTATTCAACGCATAGATATAATAACTCAAAATAAAAAGAAAGTTTTGTCCTTTGATCAAAATCATCAATCAATAAGGGAAATTTGTTGAAAAAGAAGAAAAAACCCTTTTGATTTAGAACTTATAACCCTCTTTGGCAAATTTTTTTTATAGCCCGGTCATGGAGTCTGAATAGTAAGTAGGAATCATAGTTATTGATTGGGATCTATTTCATATATTCCGTGCTCCAGATACTAGAATAAATATCTGACGAGGAAAAACCATCTCTATAAAGATGACAGACTCCTTTTCTGTACTACCAATAGGATCAATTAGAACAAGTCACACACTCATATTCCGGAAATACAGAAAAAAAGAAATTCCACGATCGAACTACCAATAAAGCGATAATGGGATAAAAATACGAAACCAAAATACTTTCCTTTGTATTCGTATTAAAAATCCAAGAATTGACCTTTCTTGTGAGAATCTAATTCAGTGAAATTCCATCCAGTAAAACGGAAGAATTATAAATTTCTAAAATAATAGATAGGAATACTGCAAATAGAGCCATTGCAACACCCATCAAAGGGGTGGTTCCCCATCCAGGAGCTACTTTACCATATTCTGAATTCAATGGTTTTAATAAACTACCTACAGCAGTTTGTCTTGGTCCCGATCTAGAACCGCCCTCAACGCTTTGTGTAGCCATAAATCCTCTTCTTTTTTATTCATTGGGATCTGTTGACTTTGTATACCATTCCGTTGTAAATAAACGATCTTATCATAGATCCATAGATCCATGGTAGTCTTTGAAAAGTTATAGAATAATGGAAACAGCAACCCTAGTCGCCATCTCTATATCTGGTTTACTTGTAAGCTTTACTGGGTATGCCTTATATACTGCTTTTGGGCAACCCTCTCAACAATTAAGAGATCCATTCGAAGAACACGGGGACTAGTTGAAGTAATGAACCCCCCAACATAACATTGAACATTGGGGGGCTCATTACTTCAATTAATAGGATGAAAAATCATTTCATCTTTTTAGTTGGAACTTTCGGCGGTTCTCGAAAAAAGATAGCGAAAAAAATTATCCCTAGAGTCGAGACTAAGAGGAATGTATAAACCAATGCTTCCATAAATTTGATCATGCTTTACAATTATAGCTTCCATACCTGTTTGTTGTGGATTATCTGAAATACGAACAAGAGTCAATGAAAAGATTAAAGAAAAGATGCCAATTTATATTTCCACATTAATTTATTCTATATCAACTAAAAAAAGAAAAGAAAAAAGATAAGAGAGAAATCTTGTATTAGACTGCCTGTCTTCTTGTCGTTGGATCTCCAAGTTTTTGGAATGCTCCAAATTCCACTTGAGCATCCAAATCCGGGTCAATACCAGCAAAAACATCTCTAAACAAGGTTCTAGCACCATGCCAAATGTGTCCGAAGAAGAAGAGCAAAGCAAACGACGCATGCCCAAAAGTAAACCAACCCCTTGGACTGCTACGAAAAACACCATCTGATTTCAAAGTAGCACGATCTAATTCAAAAATTTCACCTAATTGAGCACGTCTCGCATATTTTTTCACAGTTGCAGGATCACTATAACTGACTCCATTAAGTTCGCCACCATAGAACTCAACAGTTACACCGACTTGTTCGACACTATACTTCGATTCTGCCCTTCTAAAGGGAACATCGGCCCTAACAATTCCGTCTCCGTCTACCAAAACAACCGGAAATGTTTCAAAAAAAGTAGGCATACGGCGTACAAAAAGTTCACGCCCTTCTTTATCTCTAAAAATAGGATGCCCTAACCAACCAACAGCTATTCCATCCCCGTTGTCCATTGATCCTGCTCTGAACAACCCCCCTTTTGCCGGATTATTCCCGATGTAATCATAAAAAGCTAATTTTTCGGGAATTTTAGACCAAGCTTCTGATAAACTTTGATTTTTAGCTAATCCAGCGCCAACTCTTCGATATATTTCTTGCTGAAAATATCCCTGATCCCATTGATACCGGGTGGGACCAAATAATTCGATAGGGGTAGTTGCTGAACCATACCACATAGTTCCCGCAACAACAAAAGCGGCAAAAAAGACAGCAGCGATACTACTGGAAAGCACGGTTTCAATATTTCCCATACGTAATCCTTTATACAGACGTTGGGGTGGACGGACACTAAGATGAAATAGGCCTGCTAATATGCCTAAAGTGCCCGCTGCAATATGATGAGAAGCTATTCCTCCCGGAATAAAAGGATCAAAACCTTCTACCCCCCACGCTGGATTTACAGGTTGTACCTTTCCGGTTAGTCCATAAGGATCGGACACCCATATTCCAGGACCGTACAATCCTGTTACATGAAATGCGCCAAAACCAAAACAAGCCAACCCTGAAAGAAATAAATGAATTCCAAAAATCTTGGGCAAATCCAAAGAGGGTTTTCCTGTACGTTCATCACAAAATATTTCTAAATCCCAATACACCCAATGCCAGATAGCCGCTAAGAAGCACAACCCAGAAAACACAATATGTGCACCGGCCACACCTTCGTAACTCCAAATACCCGGATTCGTTATAGTTCCTCCTGTAATACTCCAACCGCCCCATGAATTGGTTATTCCTAAACGAGTCATAAACGGTATAACGAACATACCTTGTCTCCACATTGGATCAAGAACGGGATCAGAGGGATCAAAAACTGCTAATTCATATAGAGCCATCGAACCAGCCCAACCAGCAACTAAGGCTGTATGCATTATATGGACAGAAAGTAAACGACCGGGATCATTCAATACGACGGTATGAACACGATACCAAGGTAAACCCATGGAAATACCCCTTTATCAACGAAAAATAGACACTATGTAACTTTATTGCATTAGCAAAAACTATGCTATGAACCTCCCCTTTTGGGAATTATCTTCAAGAAAGGAGTAATATTTGTTCTATTCTTTTTTTTTAGTAAAAATGGAACAAGTTGGTTCCTAGTAAGAAAGAGAAGCAGATCTATTCTATATCCGATAAGGAACAATACGCAATGGGGTTAATCCCATTTTCGATCAACAAATGCATCTATATTTAGGAATCATTCAAAAGAACTATTTGGAATCGTAAACATTTTGATCGATTTATGACTCAAATATGATAAAAGACAATATTATTAAGCCAATAAACGCATTGTTACGCTTCCACATCAAAGTCCAATATAGTACTTAATTCTTTTTTCTTTTATTTTATGCCTATTGGTGTTCCAAAGGTACCTTTTCGAAGTCCTGGAGAGGAAGATGCCTCTTGGGTTGACGTATAGTGCGACTTGTCAGATATATTGGGTCATATGGGATTTTCCCCGTTCTCTCCCCCGATAGAGATATCCTATGTTTCGGCCAAAAACGATTGAATTACCAATAATTTGGAGCGTGAAATGCAATTTGATTTGAGGGATATTCAAATTCATATTAGCAATTAGAATAATTTATGGTTGAATTTTTTGGAACACTAAAATGAAGTCTTCATAAGTAAAGTATTCAGGCTCCAAAAACATTTTGAATTTCTTTTTTATTTATTTATTACTACGTATATCCATAGATAATAAAAGATTATTATTGAATAATATTCAATAAGGAATAGTAATCTGAAACTTTTCACTTTAAACGAATCCAGCGAGGAAAGAAATAAATACATGTTTAATATTTTGCATAGAAGATATGAAATCAATTGAAAAAAAAAAAGACGTAATATTATTGGCATTTGTCCTATATGTGCAAATGTGCAAATCAAAATTGGGCATATTTTTACTCGGAGTAGAGCATAAACCTAAAAGAATTGAAAAGACCTATTCAGAAACAAGAAAAGAACATCGTGATTAAAATGAAATCGCGATGAAGCAATGCATCAATGATAAGTTAATTCGATATGTTTAATCTTAATGTATTTTTTTTTTGAGAGGGAAGGGGCACAAAACAAATTCATTTCTTTCTTGAAAAAATGAAGAAAATTCGTTTCATTAATATACGAAATTTTTGAATTTCTTAGAATTAAGAAACCGCTCTCAAAACTAAAAACGAAACTAAATACTAAATAAATAATATATATATATAAATAGTTTCATTTTAAAAAGAAAGAGGGCTGGAATCTACACATTGAGTCGTTTTTTCTCAATTTTTGTTGAACCGTATGCATCAAAAGGTGCACGTACGGCTCTTACGGGATACAAATTTGATCCTAATCAACCGACTTTATCGAGAAAGATTACTTTTTTTAGGCCAAGAGGTTGATAGCGAGATCTCGAATCAACTGATTGGTCTTATGGTTTATTTGAGTATAGAGAATGATAACAAGGATTTGTATTTGTTTATAAACTCTCCTGGCGGCTGGGTAATCCCAGGGGTCGCTATTTATGATACTATGCAATTTGTTCAACCTAATGTGCATACAATATGCATGGGATTAGCGGCTTCAATGGGATCTTTTATACTCGTCGGTGGAGAGATTACCAAACGTCTAGCATTCCCTCACGCTTGGCGCCAATGAGTTTTTTACAAAAAAAAGACTATGCATGAAATTAGGAAAATTAAGTAATAATAGCATGGCACATCGAATTCGATATACGCATTTTTTTTTCAAAAACATTCAATTATATATCGAAAGAGTAGTATGAAATTAGTAGAAAGGGTCTTCCCCATTTTATCTTTGCTATTGTCGGGGCCCATTTTAGCGTCACAAACCTTTTTTTTTTATTTTTCATTTTCCCACCGAAAAAAATTCCGATATTTATATTTATTGATATACTTATGAATATACTTTTGAAGAATATACTTTTGAAAGAGTAAAAAAAAAATCAAATAAATCAAAACTTTGGGATTGCTGAATCACATAGGAGATAAATATATAAAGCAACGGAGCCATCATAGTATTTTGTTAACTACTCTGAAATTGGAAAGGAAGGATGGTAATTGGATCGTTTGACGATGTCAATCCGATAAACCCTATAATTTCTATATATTTTCTATCTCTTTAATTGATGATTCTTTGATGGAAGGTCAAACTGAATTCCATTCTAGAGCCGTATGCAATGCCTAAAGGATGCCCGTACGGTTGCTCTATACTTTCTTTTTTTCTTTATCTCTTTCCATCTCATAATCGAGATAGAAGAACCTTTTGTTCCATCATCAGGGTAATGATACATCAACCTGCGAGTTCTTTTTATGAGGCACAAACGGGAGAATTTATCCTAGAAGCAGAAGAACTACTTAAATTGCGAGAAACCATTACAAGGATTTATGTACAAAGAACGGGCAAACCCTTATGGGTTGTATCCGAAGATATGGAAAGGGATGTTTTTATGTCAGCAACAGAAGCCCAAGCTCATGGAATTGTTGATCTTGTAGCAGTTGAATAAGAAATTCAAATAGCATCAAAATAAATTGCAGTAGGGGGGATAAGTTTAAATAAATCGACAATTTTGATTTTTTTATTTAGTTATTACCGGATTGAATAATATCTTATTCATCTATTCCATGGTAAAGTAATTCATAATTAGTCGGTTAGGATCAATCTAAACCAACCCATTCATTATGGATCCGATTCAACATGCCAACTATTAAACAACTTATTAGAAACACAAGACAGCCAATCCGAAATGTCACGAAATCTCCCGCTCTCGGGGGATGTCCTCAGCGACGAGGAACATGTACTAGGGTGTATGCGCGACTCGTTCAGATCATTTCTAATAGAAAGAAGGAAACCCCTTTTCCAGTATCAAAGATCAGTACTATTTGAATTCAAATATAAGAAAAAAGGAAATCGAAGAAAGAAGTACGTACGTTCACTATATCAAACTAAAAAAGATCTATTGGATTCTTCCATTGGATATGAAATTTATGGTTTGCATTGGTGCAAATTGAATTCACTCCATTTTCTAAATTGAAGATGATAAAAAATTCCTCATTGGTAACGAATGTTTATCCATTAAGCGAGCAACTATTATTTTGAAAACCCAATTTGACTATGAAAAACGGACTAAGAGGGTCAGCTACCCCAGCAAATCTTCATAATTAAATATCGTTACTGTATAAGTAGATCTCATTGTGAAAGACTTTTTACTAGATCATGGGTAGAGCAAAAGAATGTGAACTGTACAAGTTAGCAATAGTATTCATTAAATGAAGTCGAAGTAAAGGACTCCGGTGTATAGAGAGGACCTCGCCGTTTTAGAAAGAACCATAGAAACGATGGAACCCACGATTTCCCATAGGCATTCAACTCAAAATAATAAATTGTAAATAATAAATTGTATTGATACTAGGTATCAAAAAACGAAAACAGAAAAAATATTCTATTAACTAAACTATTAAAGTCTATTAAAATAAATTCAAATAAATAGAAATGAATAGGAATAAATAAATCGTGGTCGGGAAGGTTATAGTAGCAAAAGCCATTGGAATTCTTATTTTATACATTGGAAGAATGCGTGTTGTTATTACTAAACTAGTAAATTGGAAAAGAATAACTGAAAGAAAGGAAATCCATTAGTTATTCATTAAGGTTTCATTTATTCAATGACCAGAATTACACGAGGATATATAGCTCGTAGACGTCGAACAAAAATTCGTTTATTTGCATCAAGCTTTCGTGGAGCTCATTCGAGACTTACTCGAACAATTATACAACAGAAAATCAGAGCTTTGGTTTCGTCTCATCGAGATAGAGATAAGCGAAAGAGGGATTTTCGTCGTTTGTGGATCACTCGGATAAATGCAGTAATTCGTAAGAATTTTGTATCCTATAGTTATAGTCATTTTCTACACAATCTGGACAAGAACCGGTTGCTTTTGAATCGTAAAATAGTTGCACAAATAACTATATTAAATAGGAATTGTCTTTATATGATTTCTAATTCGATCAAAAAATAAATAAATTCTTCAATTTTAAGGAAAAATTGGAATTGTAAGTTCGACTATTTAAAATGCCATTTTCTGGAGAATGAACTCCGGGAAAGTAGAATAAAAATTAGTATGATAAAGTCGCTCAAAATAAAATGAGCAACCAAACACGTCCAATAAATATCCAATACAAAAAGATTGTTTCTTCGCCGATTCTTGTTTTTTTTTTACGATAAGTAGGAGAAATCCAATCTAATCTTGATTGGATTCTCGAATTCTTCGAATAAAACATCAAACTCTATTTCAGTTTTCGAATTTGAATCAAAATTCAAATTGAAGAGGAAAGTAAGCCTACTTTTTTTATTTATTCCGGATTCTAAGACCATTAGCTCTGGCAGTCGATTCGCTTCTTTCAAATTGTTTATCATTATTAAGAAAGGGTAATAAAGATAAAATACGAGCTTGTTTTATAGCAATAGTAATTAATCGTTGTTGTTTTAAGGTCAATCTATTCACCCGTCTGGATAATATTTTTCCTTGTTCACTAATAAATCGACTAATTAAACTCATGTTTCTATAATCAATTCGATCCCCCGATTGGATCGGGGGCAAACGCCTACGAAAAGATCGTTTGGATTTCCGAAAGGGTCGCTTGGATTTTTCCATACTTTGTTTATTCCTTATCTCGAAAATACTATTTCAATCCGATCCAAAATAATTTTGAATTCAAAAAAAGATTGGTTTTTTTTGATTTTGAGTTAATTCAATTCTGTTAACTAAACTATTAAAGTCTAGAATAATAGGGTCTCTCGAATAGAGAATATGTCCTTTTTTTGTTCCTGATATAAGAGGGATACCCAAATAAATTGGGTCGGTTTATTTCTTTATCTCCCCGTGAATCGTATGTTTGTAACAATAGGGACAGAATTTTCTCAATTCCAAGCGACTCGGCGTGTTGTGTCGATTCTTTTGAGTAATATATCTGGAAATCCCCCTTGATTCCTTATTAAGTCCGTTTCGAAGACAATTGCTACATTCCAAAATAACTGTTACTCGGGCATCTTTTCCCTTGGCCATGACCCTCCTTTAGTTTGAGTTTTTGATTCAATCAACTCTTCTTATTTGCTGATCTTGAAGTGACTAGCAAAAAGAAAATAAATAAAAAAAAGGTTCCTAAGTTGAAATTATCGAAGATTTCGTTCCAATCCCAATACAATATAATAGAGTAAGAAATATTAAATAGAATTTATAATTCATTTTTCAGGAAGAACGAATTCAAACTCTATTGAATTTAGCTATATTGAATTCGATTCGAAGTATAGTATATAGTACACTATTTCACTTTCCTATCTTGTATTCCAGTTTTTTCATAGACCCCTTTCTGTTCTCACTCTATTTTTTAGAAATAGAATTGAACGCTGAGCTCAAATTTAGCCGAGGTTGAATTCATTTTTTTTTCTATCTTTCCTCCTGTCTTTATTTTGTCTCTAAGTATCTAATTGAATTTTTGATAATTCAAAAAAGAGGGGAAGGGATTAGTCACAGATCTTTTGATTCTATCTCTAATCTTCTTCACCCCTTCCCATGTTACTAACTAAACTAGGATTAAAAAAAAGGAAATGTCAACGCATCTGGGAATAAACGATTGATCTCTATCAACAGACCCGCTAAAGACCCGAACCAGAGAGTACTTAGTACCGGTGCCACGGAAAGATAGGTTTTTAGATCTCGCATTTTTAATCCTCCTTCTTTATGTTTTAATGTTTTATTAAAATATCTAATGGTAATACATATCGGATATGCAAGTATTTGAGATTCCTTTGTATTTTACACGGAATTCCTAATTTGATTTAAGAGAATAAAAAAGAGATAAGATTCTCCCTTTCTTAAAATCAAAAAGTGCCTTTATTACCCCCCCCCCCTCCACGTTCTTTTTTACGATCAGTTTTTTGATATTCCTATGTATATAAGCATCTTATTATAATAATAGAATATATGTTATATTCTATGAATAATATTCATATGAATACGAGATTTTCTCGTAGATATGAGTTAAAAGAAATAAAATAAATGGCAAGAAAAATTGTATATGTTCCTATATTAATAGGAATGGAAGGAATGGAAAAACTAAGGTTTTTGAAAACAAGACGGGGATTCTCTACAATGAAAAGGTAGACCAATTGAAAGAAAGGGATGTAGCGCAGCCTGGTAGCGCGTTTGTTTTGGGTACAAAATGTCACGGGTTCAAATCCTGTCATCCCTACTTGTTACTTCTCTTATGAGAAGTAACAAGGAATTAATTTAAATCGATTCAAATCACACATACATTTTTTTTTTATGTTATTCTCTAAAATAGTCTAGGCATTCAAGATAAGATTAGAGTGGGGGACAAAAAAAATCCTCTTCTTAGCTGTTAACTATTGTGATAAGAAGACTTTTTTAAAAAAATAAGAAAGCGCTCTTAGTTCAGTTCGGTAGAACGTGGGTCTCCAAAACCCGATGTCGTAGGTTCAAATCCTACAGAGCGTGTTCTGGGCTTGATTAATCTGAGAATTCTATGCAAATTCAAATAATTGAGCGGAACAGGAATCTGAATTTGACCTCCTCTTTTCTTAAAAAAAAATTAACAAGAAGTCAAATTATCAAAAAAAACTGTTAATTAATCAAAGGTCTAACTGATCCCCCCGTCTGTATTGTAAATATGCAGTTACAAATAATCCCGCTAAAGTAATAGGAATTAGACCTAAGACAATTCCAAATAGAAAAACTTCAATCATTTCAATTTTTTTCTTAAAATAAAAAGGAAAAAAGAGAGGTACT